TGCCTTTCGATTTGTAATCCAATACACAAGTCAATGGGTTCAGTCAGGCTAGCGATATGCTGTGTATTATCAACGATTTCCACAGAAGGTGGTAGGATGATATCTTGAGCAGTTACATATCCGGGACCACTGATACAAATAGACGCGTTGCGAGTTCCATACAGATTACTTCTCAATACAACTTCTTTCAAATTCATTAAAATTTCATGTACTGATTCTTGAATACCTACTATGCTAGAATATTCATGTGGTATTTTCTCAGATTTTGCACGTGTGATACATGTTCCTTCTATTTCTCCAAGCAAAGCTCTTCGCATCGCAATGCCTATTGTGTCGGCTTGACCTTTCATAAGTGGAGACAAAATAAAGCGTCCATAATAAAGACGCTTACTGTCTATTCTTGATTTAACACACTTCCACTCTAGTGTCCGAGTAGATACTGTTACTTTCTCTCGAACCATAGTAATATTATTTGATCAGATCATTGAATTATTTATTTCTCTTGAAATCTCTTCAATCTTTATTTTTACACACGTCTTTTTTTAGGAGGTCTACAGCCATTATGTGGCATAGGAGTTACATCCCGTACGAAACTTAATAGTATACCACTTCTGCGAATAGCCCGTAATGCTGCATCTCTTCCAAGACCAGGACCCTTTATCATCACTTCTGCTCGTTGCATACCTTGATCCACTACTGTACGAATAGCGTTTCCTGCTGCTGTTTGAGCAGCAAATGGTGTCCCTCGTCTTGTACCTCTGAATCCACAAGTACCGGCTGAGGACCAAGAAACCACCCGACCCCGTACATCTGTAACAGTCACAATGGTATTGTTGAAACTTGCTTGAACATGAATAACTCCCTTTGGTAGTCTACGCGCACTCTTACGTGAACCAATACGTCCATTCCTACGTGAACCAATTCTTGGTATAGGTTTTGCCATATTTTATAATATGAGTCAGAGATATATGGATATATCCATTTCATGTTAAAACAGATCTTTTTTTTATCGGGGGTTAGTTCCTTTTAGAAAAATTATCCTTGTCTTTGTTTATGTCTTGGGTTGGAACAGATTACGATAATTCGTCCCCGCCTACGGATCAGTCGACATTTTTCACAAATTTTACGAACGGAGGCCCTTATTTTCATATTTGTCATTCCTTAACTTAAACTTAATTCCGAATCCGCTTCTTGGAAGAAAATAAGTTTCTTGACATTTTGAATCTAGAATTGTATCCCCATAAATGTAATGTAAAAGTGAAAAAACCACCTAATCGTTCGAATTCTTGTTATCGTTCGAATCCTTGTTGCGGAGTCTATAAATTATACGCCCTCGGGTTGAATCATAACGACTTACTTCAATTTTGACTCTATCTCCCGGTAGTATCCGTATAAAACTACGTCGGATCCTTCCTGAAACATAACCTAGAATCAGATCTTCATTATCTAAACGAACCCGGAACATTCCGTTAGGAAGTGATTCAGTAATTAAACCTTCATGAACCCATTTTTGTTCTTTCATTCCAGGTAAAACCCCCTTGAAGTATCAACTAATGGAGGAGGAGTGATATTAGATAACCCGTCCTTTCTCTTTTTTTTTTCACAAATAGGAAAGTTCAGATCTAATTCGGATAGTAGAAGGATTACCATATATAACACAAGATTTCTCCGCCGATTCTTTCTAATCGAGCCTCTCGGTCTGTCATTATACCTCGAGAAGTAGAAATAATTAGAATTCCTATACCACCTAAAATTCTAGGAATTCTTTGATAATTAGAATAGATTCGTAGACCGGGTCGACTAATCCGTTTTAAATTTAAAATAGTTTTAGATGGTCCTTTCCTATTCCTTCTATGTTGTAGGGTTAAAACCAAAAAATCTTTGTTGTTTTCCCGATGTTTTCTCACGTTTTCTATAAAACCTTCTCGTACAAGTATTTTTACAATGCTTTCAGTGATGCTAGTAGATGATATGCGAACCATTCCTTTTCTATGCATGTCAGCATTTCGTATAGAGGTTATTATGTCAGCAATAGTGTCCCTACCCATAATGAATTAAAATGATTGGTTCCTCAAAATTTGGATATAATAAACATGATCTTTTTTGTTATGAATTTTAATTATTAAAGTGAAAGGTATATACGTGAGACACAATCTATTAATTAAAATGACCCTTAGATTAATTAACCTATTTCATTCAAATACTCTATTGTAACTCTATCTGATGGTCTTATCTTATAATACTTCAGGGGCTAATGAAACTATTTTAGTAAAATTTAACTGTCTCAATTCCCGGGCGATCGCACCAAAAACGCGAGTTCCTTTTGGGTTTCCTTCTTGATCAATGACAACTGCAGCATTGTCATCATATCGTATTATCATACCATTATCGCGTTTGAGTTCGTTACAAGTACGTACAATTACAGCTCTGATGACTTCTGATCTTTTTAGAGGCATATTTGGTACTGCTTCTTTGATCACAGCAACAATAACATCACCAATATGAGCATATCGGCGATTACTAGCTCCTAGGATTCGAATACACATCAATTCTCGGGCCCCGCTGTTGTCCGCTACATTCAAATAGGTTTGGGGTTGAATCATATCGTTTTTTTATCTGTTCTTTCAATGCAAAAGAAAAGGGGCTAAGTAAGAAAAAAAATAAATATTCTTTGTCAAAAAAAAGAAACCTGCAATTGCGTTTTTATTCCAAGACTTCATTTCTTGTGGTTATACATTTCTATCACGAAATAATGAATTGAGTTCGTATAGGCAGTTTGGACGCTGCTATCGAAATAGCCTTTCTGGCTATATTTTCGGCTACTCCACTCATTTCATAAAGTATTCTACCGGGTTTAACAACAGCTACCCAATATTCGGGCGATCCTTTACCTGACCCCATACGTGTTTCCGCGGGTCTTACTGTAACGGGTTTGTCTGGAAATATACGTACCCATATTTTTCCACCACGGCGGGCATTTCGTGTCATTGCTCGGCGCCCTGCTTCTATTTGTCTCGATGTGATCCAAGCGGGTTCAAGTGCCTGAAGAGCATATCGACCGAAACAAATATTAGTTCCTCGATACGATACTCCCTTCATTCTTCCTCTATGTTGTTTACGGAATCTGGTTCTTTTGGGGTTATAGTTGATGTTTGTTTCGCAATTACAATTCCATCTCTACTACAGAACTGGACATGAGAGTTTCTTCTCATCCAGCTCCTCACGAATGAAAGGATTGAAAAATTTTTAATTAAGATATACATGTATTTCATCTATTTAATGAATAATACACTGAACTCTTTGATATTTTATCTAATCTATTCGAAAGTTATCGATTTTGTTTGGATATATAACTAAACATAAATTTAATGTTATATATTATAACAAATCTTTATTTCTTTTTTTCCTTTGTTTTTTATTTTTATCGTATTTGATCACCAAAAATTATAGCAATCAAATAAAATAAAGCTTTCGCGGGCGAATATTTACTCTTTTAATTTAATAGATTTAATTTAATAGAATATATAGTCTTTTAATTTTAATATATAGTTAAGTTGTAGGGTTAGCCCCATGATCGCTCAGAATAAATGAAATTGTTCTCCGGTTTGTTCCGCCATCCCACCTGATGAATCATTAGAATTCATTTTCAATAGAATCTTCTGCATTCACAGGTTCCGTCGTTCCCATCGCTTCTCGATTAATGCTTAGGTCTGAATTCTACAATGGAGCCTCTCATTAAATTTGTTCTTGAGTCAATCTTCTCAGTCTTTATTGGCTCGAGGCTCTTGATTTTTTTGTTCTATGAACATATTCATCTCCTTCTGTATGAATACGAGTATTGATGCTTTATTACATTGTCTTTTATGCGATGCTTTATAGACCCTACATATTGTATATTTTCTTTTTTTAGATTGGAATTATATCATTGATATTCTTTTTCTCTCTTTCTCTCACCTTTCCAGTTATTCACATCCTTTTTATATTTTGTTTCACAACTCATAAAAAACAATAGAATTTTTTTATGCAAAAATATGTTTCAGTTGCTACAATGATATGACCGATATATCATATCTTGACTGGTTTTTTGGATCCAGATAATGTGAAGCGATGAGTTGGTTATAACTTCTATAAGTTATTAGTTCATACTATGTATGGTCGGTCTATTTTTTTTTAGATTCCTAACCCTAAAAAAACCAACGAGTCACACACTAAGCATAGCAATTATATTTAATATTTATTTTAATATTTATATCAAAATAAAATGGTCAATCGAATTTTTATTTAACCCTATAGAATTGCTAGAATTGCTCATTTTTTTGATTGAACATAATAAAGAATGAAGTGGTTTTTCATTTTTTATTCCATCGCTGGCAGCACTGGATAGAACGTAAAAGCGAGTTAAGGGTTTCTGATTATTACTCGTCTGCAAATATCCAAATTTTGATGCCTAATACCCCATATATAGTTCGAACTTTATAGGAACAATAATCTATTTTCGCTCGAATGGTTTGTAGGGGAACCCTCCCTTCTCTAATCCATTCGACACGTGCAATTTCTTTTCCGTCGATACGTCCTGCAATTTGTACTTGAATTCCTTTTGTATCTGCTTGTTCAGTTAATTCAATAGCTTTTTTCATTGCCTTGCGAAATGAAACTCTATTTTTTAATTGTCCGGCTATAAATTCTGCAAGAATATTAGGGTGTCCATAAGGTTTTGCAATTCTTGTAATAGCAATGTTGAGTTTTCGGTTTACATAATTTAATTCTTTGTTTACATTCATCTGTAAGTCTTCGATTCTTCGGGGTCTACCTTCTATTAATAACTTTGGGAATCCCATATAAATTATGACCTGAATCAGATCGATTCTTTTTTTAATTTCTATTCGTGCAATTCCCTCGACACTAGAGGATATTTTCATATTTTTTTGTACATAATTGTTGATACAATTCCGTATTTTTTGATCTTCTTGTAGACCCTCAGAATAATTTTTTGGTTGTGC